CATATAACATATAATAAATAAAAAAATTATATACATTATAGACATAGTAAACCCAACATATAAATAAATCTTTATCGGCAATGCTCCGAAAGAGGGAAACGCCCTTTTCTCTGTTGTAAGGAAAGGAAAATCTCATCTACTGGGTTGTTTTATATATCTATTTTAGTTAAGAATTTCGCGTACAAATACAAGCGATCCTTAACTACATATGCATATGATCATATATGTATTACAAAAAAAGGAGGCTTTTCAATGCGAAATCTAAAAACATATCTTTCTGTGGCACCTGTGCTAAGTACTCTATGGTTTGGGTCTTTAGCAGGTTTATTGATAGAGATCAATCGTTTATTCCCGGATGCGTTGACATTCCCATTTTTTTCATTCTAGTTATTGACATAGGAAGGGCTTAAAAAGATTAGAGATACGCTAAATTCTCTCTGACGAATCCCTCTCCCTTTCTCTTCCTTTCTTTGTTTTGCTCTTTTGTCATTTTTTTGAGGATTAAAGAAAAAAAAAAAAGTGGGTTCAACCGCATCGAAATTTGGGCTCAGGCTCGAATTAATTTAATATTATTATATTAATATATTAAAATCATAGAGGGCAACAAAATTATACAAGATACTTAAATGAAATACTATTACTATACCGAGATTCTATCTAAATAATTAATAGTTAGAAATCATTGTATTACTTATTTTTCTTTTTTCTCTATTGATTGTAACAAAATCTTTCATAATAGGATTTCAGGTCAGCAACTTCTTTTTTTTTTCGTTTCGGATCGAAAATGAAAGAAAAGAATTGAGTGAATCCAAAATTCAAAGGAGGTTAGGTTCATGGCGAAGGGTAAAGATGTCAGAATAACAGTTATTTTGGAATGTAACAGTTGTCGAAAGGATAGTAATAAGGAATCACCCGGCATTTCCAGATATATTACCCAAAAGAATCGACACAATACGCCTAGTCGACTGGAATTGAGAAAATTCTGTCCCTATTGTTACAAACATATGATTCATGGGGAGATAAAGAAATAGATCAAAGAAAACCGCGTGTACCTTCCCTTCAGGATTCAAGAAAGGGGAACAAATTTTTCAAAATTACATATAAACATATAATTATCAAATAAACAAATAAACCAATCAACTCCTATTTCCGTCAAATCCAAAATGAGAATTAAGAAATAGGATTTTAGAGATAAGGAATAAACCATGGAAAAATCCAAGCTTTTTCTTAAATCCAAGCGATCTTTTCGTAGGCGTTTGCCCCCAATTGGACCGGGGGATCGAATTGATTATAGAAACATAAGTTTAATTAGTCGATTTATTAGTGAGCAAGGAAAAATATTATCTAGACGAGTGAATAGATTGACTTTGAAACAACAACGATTAATTACTATTGCTATAAAACAAGCTCGTACTTTATCTTCGTTACCTTTTCTTCGTAATGAAGAATCTGCGAATAGAACTAAGTATACTCCTAGAACTACGGGTACTCGAACCAGAAAGAAATAGGTCTATTTCTCAATTGATTGAATCAAAATTCAAAAATGAAGAAGAAACCTTTTTTTATGGAAACGCATTCAGTTATTTTGACTACTTTATAATAATCCTATTTCTTTTTACTCTCCCTTCCCGGAGTTCATTCTCCGGGGGACCTCCCTTTAAAGCATTTCGATGAATTCCCCCAATCAATCTCCTTATTTAATGATCTCATTGGAAATTGTATAAAGACAATTTGTATTTGATATGGCTAGTTGTGCAAGAATTTTACGATTAAGAAGCAACCGTCTCTTGTACAGATTATTTATGGATCTACTATAACTATAGGATACCCCGTTCTCGCGAATTACTGCATTTATTCGAGTGATCCACAGACGACGAAAATTGATCTTTCGGCTTCCCCTATCCCGATGAGAAGAAGCCAAAGCTCGAATTCTTTGTTGAATAGCAGTTCGCATAAGTCTTGAATGGGACCCTCGAAAGGTTGATACACATAAACGCGTTTTTGTTCTACGTCTACGAGCTATATACCCTCGTCTAGTTCTGGTCATTGAAGCAAAATAAACTTTGATGAATAACTAAATTTATTTTTTCTTTCAGTCATCCCTCTCGTCTTTCCTAGTCTATTAATAACAAAACGGATTCTTCCGATGTATAAAATACAAATTCCAATGGCTTTTGCTGCTCTGACCTTCCCAACCACGATTTTTTTTTACGGGCATTTCACCTCGAAATAAGAAATTGTATTGATACTAGGTATCCAAAAATATTAAATTTCAAATTGAGTATAAATAGAGTATTGTATTAAAGTAGGAATACCTAGTAAAGGGAAATTTATAAATAAATAGTGGGTTCCTTCGTTTCTATGGTTACTTCGTAAACGGTGAGGTCCTCTCTATACACCGGAGCTCCTTCCCCATTCAATCAATGTTATTAGTAACTTGTACAGTTCACATTCTTTGACTCTACCCATGAATTATCCAATAATAGATCTTTTCACAATGAGATCTACTCATACAGTAACGGCATTTAATTATGAAAGTTGGCTAGGTAGCTGACCCTGTTAGTCCGTTCTTGCAAGAGTGAGAGCATAAATTTTCTGCTTCCTAAATACCAATTCCCCCGCTTAATGGATAACCATTTGCTACCACTGGGAGTTGCTTATCATCTACAATTAAGGTGATTGGATTTGCACCAATAGAAACCATAAATTTCATACACAATGTAGGTCTTTTGTTAGATAGTGAATGGAAAAATTCCATCCTATTCATTGGTACTGGTCATTGATACTGGAAAAAGCGTTTTCTTTCTTTTGTTCCAGCTTATCTTATGATTTGAACGAGTCGCACATACACCCTAGTACATGTTCCTCGACGCTGAGGACATCCCCGAAGAGCGGGGGATTTTGTGACATTTTTGATTGGCTGTCTTGTGTTTCTAATAAGTTGTTTAATAGTTGGCATGCTGAATCATATACAAAATGGGCTGGTTTAGATCGATCCTAACCGGATGATTATGTTTTTTTTTTCTTCTATTTAATACTAGAAGAAAAAAAACATAATCATCCGGTTAGGAATTGAACCTACCAACTATCCTTATCCCCTCCTAGTAACCCTCCCCCCAAAAATCGATTTATGAAATTAGAACTCGAAATCCTTAAATTAAACTCATCAATGAAAAGTAATAGCGATATTTTTATACCCTTTTTTTTAGTTCGGATGGAGCGGGATAATAATTTCTCATTCCGAATCTGTAAACGAACAAGATAAGAGATCAACAATACGATCGATGTCTTTAGGATCCTCGAATGGAATGGAAGTAGACCGACATTTCTATTGGGGCGTTGGCTCTGTTTCCTTGGTTCTAAGATGCTAACGTATTTTGTTTCATGAGTGCGAATCTTAGAGGACAATGTAAATCCGGAGTGTAAATTCGGTGGTGGGGTAAATTTTACTTAACTCCCTGGTATTTTAGCCGGTATTTAGGACTGATTCTGCTATAAGATCTATAATTCCATACTCTTTGGCTTCGCTTGCGTCCATAAAAGTATCTCTTTCCAGGTCGGCGGCTATAACCCAGTGGGGTTGTTGTGTTCGTACGGAATATATTTTTACGATTCTGTCGCGAAACTCTGAAATTGCTCTCGATTCTAGCGTATATCCTGGTATTTCTTGCTGATAAAAGGTACCAGCAGGTTGGTGCATCATTACCCTGATGATATAACATAATGAAAGGTCCCTCTATCTTCTATCGGGTAAAGGAAAGAGCTAAAGAATAAGAAGAAGCGGAGTATATATATAATAGAAGCAAACGACAATATAGATTGATAAAAGGACAATCCAATATAGATAAAATTCAACAACCGTACAGGCAATTTTGGGGCATTGCATACGGCTCCACAATGGGATTTTTTTTTCCTTCCACGGGAAAAAAAAAAGATCTATTGGATCCAGAAATTATCCGCCCATTTAACATCCTTGCTTTTGGGAGAGTGAAAAAGGAGTATGATGATTCCGTTGCTTCCGTGCTTTGGTTATTTGGGAATTTAACTCATAAGAGATCGAGCAATCCCAAAGTTTCTTTTTTTTTTTAGTACTCTTCGATAACATAAATTTGGCAAAATCATTTGTCGCGTGAAACCAAAAATATTTGCGACACTAAAATGAATTGCTGAGAGATATTCAGAGGTATTCCTTGATCGGAAAGATATTTTGTCTAAGCCAGCTCCCCCGATACACAATCTCACGTTATGAAAAACCATATGGGTATGTTCATACCGAATTGGAATGCCATGCTATTGTTACTCAGTAGTCTTATTCATTTTACCCGGCTAAGGCATATAGTCTTTATTACTTTCTTATGTCATTTATAACTTTACTTTTTTATTTCATTTCTAAAAAAGCTTTCTCTCAACCTCTCAACTAAGGTTAAAGATACATTGGCGCCAAGCGCGAAGGAATGCTAAGCGTTTGGTAATTTCGCCTCCGACCAGAACGAAAGATGCCATTGAAGCGGCGACTCCCATACATACTGTATTTACATCTGGTATCACAAGTTGCATCATATCATAAATGCCTACTCCGGGTACTATCCACCCGCCAGGTGAGTTTATAAATAACCATTGCTCTAATTCCTTATCCTCTATATTGAGAAATAGCATGAGCCCCATAACTTGATTTGCTAGTTCGTCCTCTATGGAGTCTCCTAAAAAAAGTAATCTTTCTCGATGAAGTCGGTTGATTAGGATAAAATTTTATCCCTTTTAGGAACCATACGCGCACTTTTGAATGCATATGGTTCATAAAAAAAAAATGGCAAAGCAAAGAAAGAATCAAAGTAAAGTATAGGTCCTCTTTTTTTTTTTAGAAAGACTTTCATACCTCCTAGAAACTTTTCGAATTAAACTCTCATTGATGTATGGTGTTTTATCTAAAAATTCCGATGTAAATTTCTTGTTCCTGAATGGGCCTCTTCAAATTTTTTAGGCTTATGTTCTACTCCGGGTAAAGATAGATGATAAAAGATACAACCGATTTCTATTTGTACATATAGGCCAAATGATTCCAATACCACTTCTTTTTGATACGACTTTTTTCAATTTATTTTTCACGAAATAAAATATTCTAAATATTCTGTGTAGTCATCATAAATTAGCAGTTTGAGATCATTTAATCGTTTATATGTTATAAACGTTTCTGATACAAGTGTTAAGCATATCCATATTAAATTAAAACGAACAATTGAGTATTTTCTGAACGGAGCCTGGATACTTCATTTTATTGGTCCAATCAAACTAACCATAAATTATTGTAATTAATAATATTGCTCCCTCAAGAAATTGGGCTAATTACATTTCACGCTACAAATTCTTGATAAGTTCAATTCATTTTTTGGCGAAGCAGGGGTATCTCAATCAGGGGAGAGAACGGGGAAATCCCATATGACCCAATATGTCTAACAAGCCGCACTATAGGTCAACCCAGGTTGCGTCCTCATCTCCCGGAATTCGAAAGGGGACTTTCGGAACACCAACGGGCATCTTTTGACTGTCAAAAGATGACTTCATTCTTTGATGTGGAAACGTAACAATGAATTTTTTGTTTTCATAAAATTGAAAAGTTCATAGAGGAAGACGAAATGCATAAAGGAAAAGTTTTACGACTGGGTCGAACTGTTCAAACAAACGACGAACACCTTTCTATGCATTCGCCCATAAAAAATGGGACCAATCCCCCCATTGCGTATTGGTACTTATTGGGTATAGTATAGAATAGATCTGCTTTTCTTTGTTCCGACGAACAGAATTGTTCCATTATTACCAACAAAATGGAATAAAATAAATAGGAACCCTTGCTCCGAAATAATCCACTGAAAAGCAGAAGTCTATAGCCTAGTTTTTTCCAATGCGATAAAGTTATATCTTTTTTTTTTTTTTATTTTTCTTTGATAAAGGGGTATTTTCATGGGTTTGCCTTGGTATCGTGTTCATACCGTCGTATTGAATGATCCCGGTCGGTTGCTTGCTGTCCATATAATGCATACAGCTCTAGTTTCTGGGTGGGCTGGTTCAATGGCTCTATACGAATTAGCCGTTTTTGATCCCTCTGACCCCGTTCTTGATCCAATGTGGAGACAGGGTATGTTTGTTATACCCTTCATGACTCGTTTAGGAATAACCAATTCATGGGGAGGTTGGAGTATCACAGGAGGAACTGTAACAAATCCGGGTATTTGGAGTTACGAGGGTGTGGCCGGGGCGCATATTGTGTTTTCTGGTTTGTGCTTTTTGGCAGCTATTTGGCATTGGGTGTATTGGGATCTAGAAATATTCCGTGATGAACGTACAGGAAAACCTTCTTTGGATTTGCCCAAGATTTTTGGAATTCATTTATTTCTATCAGGGTTAGCTTGCTTTGGGTTTGGTGCATTTCATGTAACGGGCTTGTATGGTCCTGGAATATGGGTGTCCGATCCTTACGGACTAACTGGAAAAGTACAATCTGTAAGTCCTGCGTGGGGCGTAGAAGGTTTTGATCCTTTTGTTCCGGGAGGCATAGCCTCTCATCATATTGCAGCAGGGACATTGGGCATATTAGCAGGCCTATTTCATCTTAGTGTTCGTCCGCCCCAACGCCTATACAAAGGGTTGCGTATGGGTAATATTGAAACTGTTCTTTCCAGTAGTATCGCTGCTGTCTTTTTTGCGGCTTTTGTTGTTGCCGGAACTATGTGGTATGGTTCGGCAACTACCCCCATCGAATTATTCGGTCCCACCCGTTATCAATGGGATCAGGGATACTTCCAGCAAGAAATCTATCGAAGGGTTGGTGCCGGACTAGCTGAAAATCAGAGTTTATCAGAAGCCTGGTCTAAAATTCCTGAAAAATTAGCTTTTTATGATTACATCGGCAATAATCCCGCAAAGGGGGGATTATTCAGAGCGGGCTCAATGGATAACGGGGACGGAATAGCTGTTGGATGGTTAGGGCACCCTATCTTTAGAGATAAAGAGGGGCGTGAGCTTTTTGTACGTCGTATGCCTACTTTTTTTGAAACATTTCCGGTAGTTTTGGTAGATGGAGACGGAATTGTGAGAGCCGATGTTCCTTTTCGAAGGGCGGAATCGAAGTATAGTGTTGAGCAAGTAGGGGTAACTGTTGAGTTCTATGGTGGCGAACTTAACGGAGTCAGTTATAGTGATCCTGCAACTGTGAAAAAATATGCTAGACGCGCTCAATTAGGTGAAATTTTTGAATTAGATCGTGCTACTTTGAAATCTGATGGTGTTTTTCGTAGTAGTCCGAGGGGTTGGTTCACTTTTGGGCATGCTTCGTTTGCTTTGCTCTTCTTTTTCGGACACATTTGGCATGGTGCTAGAACCTTGTTCAGAGATGTTTTTGCGGGGATTGATCCAGATTTGGATGCTCAAGTAGAATTTGGAGCATTCCAAAAACTTGGGGATCCAACTACAAGGAGACAGGTAATCTGATAAACATTGATCTGATATGGTATCTTTCGCTTCTATTGGATTTTTTTTGATTTCACTTTCTACATAGATTAGCAGATAAATTTTGCTGGATTTAAATCGCCCTTTTCTTTGACTCTTGTCTTTATCTGGGAGATGCTCCCAAATGAACAGGTGTGGAAGCTATAATTGTAAACCACGATCGAATTTATGGAAGCATTGGTTTATACATTCCTCTTAGTCTCGACTCTAGGAATCATTTTTTTCGCTATCTTTTTTCGAGAACCGCCTAAGGTTCCGACTAAAAAATGATTTTTGATTATCTCAATTATAGTTAAAGTATAATGTTACTTTATAAATACTAATGAATTAATGCATTAAAGTCAAGTAATGAGCCGCCCGTGTTGGGCGGCTCATTACTTGACTTCAATTAGTCCCCATGTTCTTCAAATGGATCTCTTAGTTGTTGAGAGGGTTGCCCAAAAGCGGTATATAAGGCGTACCCGGTAAAACTTACAAGTAAACCAGATATAAAGATGGCGACTAGGGTTGCTATTTCCATTATTATAAAATTTCAAGACCACAATGGATCTATGATAAGATCGGTTATTTACAACGGTATGATTTACAAAGTCAATAAAATTCAATCAATGCAATAGGATTTATGGCTACACAAACCGTTGAGAATAATTCGAGATCTGGTCCAAGACCAAGACAGACTGGTCTAGGAAGTTTATTGAAACCGTTGAATTCGGAATATGGTAAAGTAGCGCCCGGATGGGGAACTACCCCGTTGATGGGTGTCGCAATGGCTCTCTTCGCGGTATTCCTATCTATTATTTTGGAGATTTATAACTCTTCCGTTTTACTGGATGGAATTTCAATGAATTAGGTTCATAGGAATTGCGAAGTACTGTCTTTTCAATCCAAAGTGAATTACTTAGGACTAGGATTTTTAGGTCATTCCGGCAGTTTGACCGTGAAATTCCTTTGTTTCGGTATTTCCGGAATATGAGTGTGTGACTTGTTATAATTGATCCTATTGATAGTACAGAGAATGGGTCTGTCATCTTGAGAGAGATGGGTTTTGCCTCGTCGGATATTCATTCTAGTATCTGGAGCACGGAATATATGGAATGAAATAGATCAAGAAAAGAAATATTTAAACTATGATTCATACCTACTATTCAGTCAGACCTCGCGACCGGACTCAAAAAATTTCAAAGATTTATTTTCTAATTTCTAATTATTCTTCAATTTTTTGTTTGCTTATTTTGACCAACGGACAAATGTTTCTATGGATTTAGAGTCATTTCATCTATTCATTGAATAAGTGATGATCAAAAGGTTTTTACTCAGATAACCCTTGGGCTTAGCTTAGGGACTTTATTCAATCATCGTGGTTCTAGTATGAATCTTAGGTTTCAATCGAATCATAGGGTCTCAACAAGAGAATTCCTAGCAATTAGAAACAAAAAGAAATCCACATTATACAAAAAATTAAAATTGAGAGACCGAGAAAATTCAAGAGGCCCGTAATGATCAACATAAAAACGAATGAAATGAGCTGACTTGATATTTTGGCATTGTCATCACTAAAGAAGAGCTTCGGTTTTTTTTGCACTTCGTCGTATTTTCAGAGAAGGTTGGATGGAGTACTAAGAAGAAGTTTCAAATTTCCTATTACATATCCGTTGCAACCAGTATTGGGGTGTTTTTGCTTGAGCTGTACGAGATGAAAGTCTCATATACGGTTCTCAGAGGGGGAGTTCCCTTGGTTTACCTATCTCAATAAAGTATATGATTGGTTCGAAGAGCGTCTCGAAATTCAGGCGATTGCAGATGATATAACTAGTAAATATGTTCCTCCACATGTCAACATATTTTATTGTCTAGGAGGAATTACGCTTACTTGTTTTTTAGTACAAGTAGCTACGGGGTTTGCCATGACTTTTTACTATCGTCCAACCGTTACCGAGGCTTTTACCTCGGTTCAATACATAATGACTGAAGCTAACTTTGGTTGGTTAATCCGATCAGTTCATCGATGGTCAGCAAGTATGATGGTCCTAATGATGATCCTGCACGTATTTCGTGTCTATCTCACCGGTGGGTTTAAAAAACCCCGCGAATTGACTTGGGTTACAGGTGTGGTTCTGGCTGTATTGACCGCATCTTTTGGTGTAACTGGTTATTCCTTACCTCGGGACCAAATTGGTTATTGGGCAGTCAAAATCGTGACAGGCGTACCCGACGCTATTCCTGTAATCGGATCGCCCCTGGTCGAGTTATTACGTGGAAGTGCTAGTGTGGGTCAATCTACTTTGACTCGTTTTTACAGTTTACACACTTTTGTATTACCTCTTCTTACTGCCGTATTTATGTTAATGCACTTCCTAATGATACGTAAGCAAGGTATTTCTGGCCCTTTATAGAGAAGGCGGATCATAGATATTTGTAATCAATCATCAATCTATCATTGGGGAGAGAAACTATAGTATTCCATTGCTACAAATATGGATTATTGAAAAGAATAAGA